GAGCGAAAAAGGTTTTCCATGAGATGGGAAATGAAAACTATTAGCCCCAGACGAAGTTTGTGAATAAGTGATTGTCTGATAATGAGCAAGGAATATCCGTCTTTCTGCTAAACAGGATATATTGAACTCATAATTCATTAGATGCTTTTGATGAATGTCAACCAAGTATCGTAAGTAAATTGCTCCCGGTTGTTCAATCATTTGATAACCAGAGTCATTCTTTGATAAATGATCACTATGAGTCAGACTCAATAGAATTCTTTTTTCTGTCGTTAAGGCGGAGAGCTGAACCAAGAATTTTCTTTCTTCCTCATGAATCGAATCACTGTTCGCGACCCAGGATTCTATTTTATCATCAATCCAATCCCCGTTCACGTTTTTTCTTTTTCTTATCAATGAATAGATCTCTTTACTTGTATGACTTAGATGTCTCGTATTTATAGAAAAAGCGATTCGATTGATGGGAAATAGAAAGAGATTCTTTAACCAGAAAGAATTCGGTTCAGACGTAGGATACTTATCTAGAAGTTTTCGCAACTCAATCTCAATCATTGATGAGGGAATCATCAAAGATTTGACCTTTTCGAACTCTGTCTGTAACTCACTAAAGGTCTGGGAAACAAAGAAAAGATGTATAAGAACGAGATATCCAGCAACAAGAACAAGGAAAAGGATTGAATAGAGGAATTCCCAAACATTTGGCGATCTCAGATGTGTCGATATCAACGACGACTTATTCTTTTTATTTCGATGAATCATTTCTTTGGACAGAAGATTATGTAACCATTTACTCGAGATCTCACTTCTGAGAAAAAATTGCATCTTCCACAATTTTGTCTGAAGAATTCGCCACGATATACCCATAATATCATGAAAAATGGATACACTGCTACTTAGTATTGACAATAGGTCTGAAAAAGTATCTAAAAATATCGAATTTAGATATTTGTACCCTGTCGAAGTAAAGAAGCTTGGCATATATGTTTGGAATAGATTCCATTTTTTTGAGAGAATTGAAAAAGCACTATCTCGTTGAAAGGTTGTATACATCCGCCCTTTCTGAACCCCAACGCATTTCTTTAGACAAAGACTCTGTTTTTTCCTTTTTTCGGATGGGAAATCTTTCTCAGAACATGGAATGTGAATCAAACCTATATTTGAATTGAAATTGGGACACTCATGAAGGTTCTTTCCTTCTGAATCAGATAGATTCATATCTGAAAGAGGTTGACAATAAGTTCTTTCAAAATTGACAATTTGTCCCTCTGTTAGAGGGTTTCCAGAAGTGTCTACGATCGAATAAATAGCTCTACGAACGAATGGATCGGGTCGACTTAGAAAATGAAAAGATTTGTCCAAGTTATACCTTTCGTCACCACTTTGTGGAAAATCGTTAGGTATGAATATGTTAGATACTTGTGACTCGATTGGTGAAATAGTAGTTCTCCCCCCAAAAACATGTTTTTTTTTACCAACGCACAAAGAAAATCTTTTCTTGCGAAGGAACAAGATATTGAGAAATTGCCCATATAGAAAATATGAATTATTATTACGAGCCTTTTCCACAGAAAAAGGGAATCTTTTGTTACAATAGAAGCAGAAGTGATGCGGATTATTCAAGAATCGAAGTCGATTTGCTTTATAAAAAGAGGATATCAATGAACTTCTGTGAAATGGTTTCCCGGGATTCAGCCAATTGTCTTGATCGTAGAATATCATTGATAAATAGGAATCTTTGTTATCAAAGGATTTCCTGCGATTAGTTCTAGTATGGAATGAGTCAATCATCCGCTTTGGTATCTTATTGAACAAAAATGGTGATATTGTTCCTCCATTGATCAAGAATTTCGAAGTACCATCATCAGCCAGTAAGAAGGGGTTCAATTTTTTCAAATGAACAATTTGAAAACCTATCGATTCTAACAACTGATTGCAGAGTTTATCATTCGGACCTTTCAATTCATAGATGTTGATTTCGGACCTATGAATGGGGGTATTCCCAAAACTTACACAGGAAAAAGGAAAAGAAAGTGAATTAGACAAAAAGAAAAGCAACTTGGCCAAAAAACGAAGTGACTTGCCCAAAAAACGAAGTGACTGGGGGAAAAGGAAAAAGAAACGAAGTGACCTGGACCACTTGGGCAAAAAGAAAGTAAGCAACTTATACACATCTTTTTCGAATTTCTTGCAAACCTCAGAATAATTCATCAAAAATTGATTAATACGAATACGTGTATAAATACGTAATTGATCAAACATTACTTGAAAACGGCTCTTTTGCACTTGAAAATGCACTTGAAAACAGCTTTTCTGCTCAGAAAGGAAATGTTCCAAATGTTCCTGGCAATTCTTGCTCCCATTGGACCATTTGTATATATATGCATAATCTTGTTTGATCATATATTTCATTAGAGTTCTATGACTGAGAGTATCCTTTCCTTTTTGATCCCTTTGAATTCCATATTCGAAGTTGCGATCGGATCTATTCATTAAAAAGAATCGATTCAATACACTTCTTATGTACCTATTATATTGGATTTGAATCAGATTTCGGATCAATCTATATTGATTGACTGCTTCCATTATGTTATTGCTAGCAAATACCACCATTTTTTGCTTTAGATCTCCCAAACCATTCCCGCAGGAGATCCAGACCCGTTTTTGTCTGATCCTTCGAAAAAAATATTCATTCTCCTCATAACGAAAAAGAACAGGAGACAGAACCAATAAAGATTTCTTTTTCGATTCAGCCCCGGTGTTGAATACCTCATTCAAGAATTTTTTTTGATCCAATCCGTACGAATCAATAGAAAAAGAAAATCCCTTATGATACACCAGATCCGGCTCGGTTATTGATAGAGTAAATAGATCTGCCATTTCTTGCAATCTCTCTTCTGATTCAAAATCGTGGTGTAACGCGTATCCTCCCCTGTTCCGTTCATGGAATCGGTGAAAGAAATCAAAAAATGGATTTTTGTTAAAGAATGAAATCTTATTGGAACTGTCCAGATCCGGGTCATCCTTCGGAACCATATCACATCCCGGATCTAATGAAATAGAATGAATTGAGACAGTATTTTGTAAATACGTAATGATTTTGAATAAATGAATCATTTCTTTATTTTCTGATCGCCGGACAAAAGAAAGATGTTTCTTCAACAATTTCTGCTCTCTAGTGGACCTCTCAGTAGGATTCGAACCCAGATGAAGTTCTGACCATCTATCAGAGAAAAAAGAACGAACGGATCTTGTAGCATTCCCAAGAAATTCTTCCATTTCTTCCGGAAACAGATGATTAATCATCGGTTTCTCGCGTTCCGTGAATAGCTGGGACATTGAGGAATATCCAGAAAGGTTTTTCGGGAATCGGTCTGATTCTATCTCTTTTCGTTCCGTTTGAAGAAAGGAAGGATCCCAGGGAATCGATCTTTCTTCTAGTTGTTGAATCTCTCTTTGATTGATCAATGTGCGATATTCCGAATCCTCATTACTAATGGAATCCAAATGATCTCTGGATTGATCAGAGGATCCTTTCAGTTGGCTAGAATCCGTTACTTGAACGAAACTAGACCTTGTGGAATCATATTGAATATTTGACCATACATTCCGTACCTTGCTAAAAAACCGATCCTTCTTTCCCAACCACACATTGCCCAACCAAAAATACGATTCGGGCGGATTATTCCCCCAACTAGGGAATAAAAGGAAGAGATCTTGGCGGAATTTCCACATATGAAATTGAGTACAATTTTGCAACGAGATAGCCCCCTTGTTTCTCGAGAAGAGATGGGAAACATGCTCATGTTGTTTGAAGAAAACCCCCGCTTCAATTGGTCTTTTTTCACGAAAAGCAGACATAAGATAAGAAATCCAGTCTTTCGCTAATCTTTCCAATAAAATAGGATCAGCCAATTTCCAATCATGGTCCTTGTGGGTCGAATCATCATCCATATAATATACAAAAAGAAACTCCAGAGATTTGCTATCTTTCTCTTTGAATAAGATCTCAATTTCGGCGACGGTTTCATTAGATATCTTACAACTAGAATTCCTCTTTGTTATTGAGAGAACCCCAGTACTCTCTTTCCGATTCAGGAAAGAACTCTCAGAGATCTTTTTTCCTTTTGGAAGATACAGGAGCGAAACAATCAACCTATTGATATTGGAAGACCCAACAGCTTCTTCCAATCGATCATTTCTGGGTCCAGTGGAATTCATAGGTATAGGAAGAAACCCTGTCAAATATAGGTTTTTTCTTTCGACCATATTTCGATTGTTAATACGATATATAAGTACCGCTACTACAAAGAGTATTACTCCCCTGATCGTGAAAGATCGATTGCTTGTTGAACCCTGGAAATTGCGTGAAAGTAGAATACTAAAAATTCGTGGGTCAAAGAGTTTTAGAAAACGTTCTTGGTGGAAAAAAATGTGAATAAAGGATCCCACTGAATTGAATTGGGTCCACGAATCTAAGAAATAGTGAGAATTCTTTATCTCTCTCATTATCTCTCTCAATTCGAAAATACAGAACTTGATTTGTCTTTTTTGCACCTTGATTTGTCTTTTTTGCATTAGGTTCACCCCCGAGATTTCATCTCATTTTGATTTTGATTATTTTCATTTGACTTATTTTTTATATTGGATTGGCACCGTGGACAAGGGTCCCTGTTAAGCATCCATGGCTGAGTGGTGAAAGCGCCCAACTCATAATTGGCGAAGTCGTAGGTTCAATTCCTACTGGATGCACGCAATCAGGACCTTGGAATCTCATCCATACATAACGAATTGATGTCACATAACACAATTCAGATCCATATCATAACATATCTATCTCTATTTTTTTTAATAGATGATAGATATATATGTATGATAGATATATATGAACTATATGAACAGTAAGAACTAGCATTCTTATTGAGACTTGAACTCAGAAGGAAGAAAATAAATTTATGGATGGAATCAAATATGCAGTATTGACAGACAAAAGTATTCGGTTA